ATATCATTTCTTGCTACGGAGCACGCAAGGGGGTTGTGGATACTGCTGTCCGAACATCAGATGCTGGATATCTGACGCGCAGACTTGTTGAAGTAGTTCAACACATTGTTGTGCGTAGAACAGATTGTGGCACCACACAAGGATTTTCAGTGAGTCCTCTAAATGGGATGATGTCGGAAAAAGTTTTTATTCAAACATTGATTGGGCGTGTACTAGCAGATGATATATATATGGGACCGCGATGCATTGCCATTAGAAATAAAGATATTGGTATTGGACTTATCAATCGATTCGTAACCTTTCGAATACACCCAATATCTATTCGAACTCCCTTTACTTGTAGGAGTATATTTTGGATCTGTCGATTCTGTTATGGACGGAGTCCTACTCATGGCGACCTGGTCGAATTGGGGGAAGCTGTAGGTATTATTGCGGGTCAATCTATTGGAGAACCGGGTACTCAACTAACATTAAGAACTTTTCATACTGGCGGAGTATTCACTGGGGGTACTGCAGAACATGTACGAGCCCCCTCTAATGGAAAAATCAAATTTAATGAGGATTTGGTTCATCCCACACGTACACGTCACGGACATCCCGCTTTTCTGTGTTATATAGACTTCTATATAACTATTGAGAGTGAAGACATTCTACATAATGTGAATATTCCACCTAAGAGTTTTCTGTTAGTTCAAAATAATCAATATGTAGAATCCGAACAAGTGATTGCTGAGATTCGCGCCGGAACATACACTTTCAATTTTAAAGAGAAGGTTCGAAAACATATTTATTCTGATTCAGAGGGCGAAATGCACTGGAGTACCAATGTGTACCATGCATCTGAATTTACATATGGTAATGTTCATCTTTTACCAAAAACAAGTCATTTATGGATATTAGCGGGAGGGTCGTGCGGAGCTAGTGTAGTCCCTTTTCCGCTTCACAAAGATCAAGATCAACTGAACATTCATTCCCGTTCTGTCGAACGACGATATAATTCTAACCGCTCCGTAACTAATGAGCAAGCGAAAAGTAAACCCTTTCGTTGGGATATTTCGGGTAAAAACGAGAGTACTCTTCCTGTTTATTCCGAATTAAATCAAATCATAGATACTGGTCATTGCAATATACGATATCCTGCTATTCTCTATGAGAATTCTACTTTATTGTCAAAATTGTCAAAGAGGCGAAGCAATAGATTGATCATTCCATTCCAGTCGATTCAAGAACGAAAGAAAGAAACAATGCTCGATTCAGATTCCGATATCTTGGTTGAAATACCCATAAATGGTATTTTCCGCAGAAATAGTATTTTTGCTTATTTTGATGATCCTCAATACAGAAAAAACAGCTCAGGAATCACAAAATACGGGACTACGGAGGTGGATTCAATCGTCAAAAAAGAGGATTTGGTTGATTATCGAGGGGCAAAAGAATTTAAGCCAAAATACCAAATGAAAGTAGATCGGTTTTTTTTCATTCCCGAGGAAGTACATATTTTGCCTGGCTCTTCTTCCATAATGGTGCGGAATAATAGTATCATTGGAGGAGATACACTAATCACTTTAAATAGAAGAAGCCGAGTAGGCGGATTGGTCCGAGTAGAGAGAAAAAAGAAAAGGATTGAACTTCAAATCTTTTCTGGAGATATTTATTTTCCTGGAGAGGCAGATCGGATAGTCCGACACAGCAGCATCTTAATACCACCAGGAACGGGAAAAAGAAATCCGAAGGAATACAAAAATAAATGGAAAAATTGGATTTATGTCCAAGGGATCATACCGACCAAGACAAAGTATTTTGTTTTGGTTCGACCTGTAGAAACATATGAAATAGCAGACGTTATAAATTTATCAACACTTTTCCCTCAGGATCCATTGCAAGAAAGGGATAACATGAAACTTCGAATTGTCAATTATATCCTTTATGGAAATGGCAAAACTTTTTTTGGAATTCCTGACACAAGTAATCAATTAGTCCGAACTTGTTTAGTATTGAATTGGAACCGCGCTAAAAACGATTCTTTTATCGGGGAGGCCCACGTTTCTTTTGTTCAAATAAAGACAAATGATCTGATTCGAGATTTTATAAGAATCGACTTAGTCAACTCCCCTCTTTTGTATACCGGAAAAAGGAACGATTCATCAAGTTTATGGTTGACCTATAATACTGGATCAAGCCGCACCTATATCAATCCGTTTTATGTCAAGGCAGGGATTCAGCAACCCCTTATTATCCAAAATCAAGTAACTATTCGTACCTTGTTGAAGAGAAATAACGAAGATCAATCGTTGATAATTTTGTCATCATCCAATTGTTTTCAAATGGGGCCGTTCAACAGTGTAAAATATCACAATGGAATAACAGAAGCAATTAAACGAGACCCCCCCATAGTTTCAGTTAGGAAATTGAAATCATTGGGTTCCTTAGGAATAGCCCTTCCAATTACGCATTTTGACCGTTTACTAACCCATAATCACATTTTGGTAATGAAATATTTTCAACTTGACAATTTAAAACAGACTTTTGACATAATTCAATATTATTTAATGGATGAAAATCGACGAATTTCGAACCCCGATCTATGCAGTAAAAAATTTTTGAATCCATTTTATTTGAATTGGTATTTTATCCATTGTCATTTTTGTGAAGAAAGACCCACAATAATTAGTCTTGGGCAGTTTATTTGTGAAACTGCATGTATAGCGAAAAACGGACCCCACCTAAAGTCGGGCCAAGTTTTAATTGTTCAAGTTGATTCTATAATAATTAGATCAGCTAAACCCTATTTAGCCACGCCCGGAGCAACTGTTCATGGACATTATGGAGAAATCTTTTATATGGGGGATACTTTGGTTACATTTATATATGAAAAATCAAGATCGGGTGATATAACGCAGGGTCTTCCAAAAGTGGAACAAGTCTTGGAAGTACGTTCGATTGATTCAATATCAATGAACCTAGAAAAGAGAGTTGCGGGTTGGAACGAGCATATAACACGAATTCTTGGAATTCCTTGGGGATTCTTGATTGGTGTCGAACTAACTATAGCGCAAAGTCGTATCTCTTTGGTTAATAAAATACAAAAGGTTTATCGATCCCAGGGCGTGCAGATTCATAATAGGCATATCGAAATTATTGTACGTCAAATAACATCAAAAGTTTTAGTTTCAGAAGATGGAATGTCTAATGTTTTTTCACCCGGAGAACTAATAGGATTGTTGCGAGCGGAACGAACGGGGCGTGCTTTGGACGAAGCAGTCTGTTACCGAGCTATTTTATTGGGAATAACAAGAGCATCTCTGAATACTCAAAGTTTCATATCTGAAGCGAGTTTTCAAGAAACCGCCCGTGTCTTAGCAAAAGCTGCTCTACGGGGTCGTATAGATTGGTTGAAGGGCCTAAAAGAAAACGTTGTTTTGGGCAGTATGATACCCGTTGGTACCGGATTCAAAGAATTAGTACATCGTTCAAGGCACCAAAATAATAAAAATCAAAATTTATTTGAGGGGAAAATGAAAAATATTTTGTTCCACCATAGAGATTTATTTCATTCTTACATTTCAAAGAATTCCCATGATACATCAGAACAATCATTTCTGGGATTTAATGATTTCTAAGAGTGGATTCATCCCGTTTAACTAGTTTTTAACTAGTCTGTAGTTGAGCCGGCCATTTGATAATTTAAATTAATTATAAAATATAAAATAAATAGAAAAATTAATTATAAATAAATAGAAATGAAGTAAGTATAATAAGTAAGAAAAATAATCAGGAATACAAATAGAAAGGAGCCCTGGATTGTGTCTCAATGGCCAATCTCCGGTAGAAGTGAAGGTTCCATCGGAACAATTATTTATTTTATTTCGGGGTACGTCGTCTCTTTAAAAAAAAAGAGAGGAAGTGTGTAGAGAAATGACAAAAAGATATTGGAACATCAATTTGGAAGAGATGATGGAAGCGGGAGTTCATTTTGGTCATGGTACTAGAAAGTGGAATCCGCGAATGGCACCTTATATCTCTGCAAAGCGTAAAGGTATTCATATTATAAATCTTACGAGAACGGCTCGTTTTTTATCAGAAGCTTGTGATTTAGTTTTTGATGCAGCAAGTAAGGAAAACCAATTTTTAATTGTTGGGACAAAAAAAAAAGCAGCCGATTTGGTAGCCCGAGCTGCAATAAGGGCTCGATGTCATTATGTTAATAAAAAATGGCTCGGTGGTATGTTAACAAATTGGTCCACGACAGAAACACGACTTCATAAGTTCCGGGATTTAAGAATGGAACAAAAAATGGGGGGGCTCAACCGTCTCCCGAAAAGAGATGCAGCTATGTTGAAGAGACAATTATCGCACTTGCAAACATATCTGGGTGGAATTAAATATATGACAGGTTTACCCGATATTGTAATCATCATTGATCAGCAAGAAGAAGATACGGCTCTTCGAGAGTGTATCACTTTGGGAATTCCAACGATTTGTTTAATTGATACAAATTGTGACCCCGATCTTGCAGATATTTCGATTCCAGCGAATGATGACGCTATAGCTTCGATCCGATTAATTCTTAACAAACTAGTATTTGCTATTTGTGAGGGTCGTTCGAGATATATACGAAAGCCTTGATTTATAATAAGAGAAAATGACTTTTGGACCTTTTTCGAATTGCTTGTACGGGTCTGGAATGAAAAAAGAAAAAAAATGGGGATATTGTGTGATTTGTTGATATACAAAATATAAAATTTTTAAAAGCGACGATTGAATCAAAATAATTACCTTTCAAGTTCTATTTCTGTCAGAGGGCAATATGAACGTTCTATCATGTTCCATCAACATATTCTATGCTCTATCCGGTGTGGAAGTAGGCCAACATTTGTATTGGCAAATCGGGGGTTTCCAAGTGCATGCCCAGGTACTTATCACTTCTTGGATTGTAATTGCTATCTTATTAGGTTCAACCGCTATCGCTATTCGGAATCCACAAACTATTCCGACTAGCAGTCAGAATTTTTTCGAATACATTCTTGAATTCATTCGAGACGTGAGTAAAACTCAGATTGGAGAAGAATATGGCCCTTGGGTTCCCTTTATTGGAACTCTGTTTCTGTTTATTTTTGTTTCAAATTGGTCCGGGGCTCTTTTACCTTGGAAACTGATACAATTACCTGAAGGGGAGTTAGCTGCACCTACGAATGATATAAATACTACTGTTGCTTTAGCTTTACTCACGTCACTAGCATATTTTTATGCGGGTCTTAGCAAAAAGGGATTGAGTTATTTTGGTAAATACATTCAACCAACTCCAATTCTTTTACCTATTAATATCTTAGAAGATTTCACAAAACCTTTATCACTTAGTTTTCGACTTTTCGGGAATATATTAGCTGATGAATTAGTAGTTGTTGTTCTTGTTTCTTTAGTACCTTTAGTGGTTCCGATACCTGTCATGTTCCTTGGATTATTTACAAGCGGTATTCAAGCTCTTATTTTTGCAACTTTAGCTGCGGCTTATATAGGAGAATCGATGGAGGGTCATCATTGACATGGTTTTGATTTGTAAATAAGCTTTTTAGCTTCGATACAAAGTAATACTCATATTATATTAGGACATTGGTTTTTTAAAAAAAATGGGAATTGCATGAGCTTAAATCACTCAAATACTAAGATTGTTCTACAATGATTCGATCTAATGAAGTCGTCTATTTTTCTAGAATAATGAAATGAAAAAAGGAATAAAAGAGGCAAAAACTCGATTCCGAAAAACTAAGGTGGTAGGGGAATGAGTGGTGCCCTAGGGTATTTCTAATCTAATGATTATAAGGCAACTTTTTTCGAAGACGTATTATAGAATCTGATTGACTCTAAGATAGGATATAGTAGGTTTACATTATCCAAGGCGGACTTGTATATATGATAATGGATTAGGTATATATGACCTAAGGGGAGATCTAATTTGATTTATTGCTATGAATTTAGACGGGGTTTCATCAATAGAACTACTTCTGTTTCGTATGTGACTGTGAATTGAATAAGCAACGAAATCAAGAAAGAAAAGAACAATTGGGGACAAAGCAACGGACGAAGTAAAGTTGTGGAACTTCACACTAGAGTTATGAGTTACTTCACCTGGATCCATTTTAGTGATGACAAAATGGAGTTCTAATTCATTGGTTGCTTGTATCATTAACCATTTCTTTATTTTGGTGCGAGGAATTTCTAATGAATCCACTGGTTTCTGCTGCTTCCGTTATTGCTGCTGGATTAGCCGTTGGACTTGCTTCTATTGGACCTGGAGTTGGTCAGGGTACTGCTGCGGGCCAAGCTGTAGAAGGTATTGCGAGACAACCCGAGGCGGAGGGCAAAATAAGAGGTACTTTATTGCTTAGTCTGGCTTTCATGGAAGCTTTAACAATTTATGGACTAGTTGTAGCATTAGCACTTTTATTTGCAAATCCCTTTGTTTAATCTAATCCTAGAAATCTAACTAAAAACTACATTTTTTTATTCCCCCAACCTTCCCATCCAAAATTTCCCTCCTACAATTCCTTATATTAGTTAAGATAATGCCCAATTTCCAGGAAGGACAGATTTTGGGTGGAGGTGTTTGCATATCACCTTACTTTTTCCTTCCTACTTCTTATCTTAGTCCAATAGAACTGAAATGTTTCAACAAACACGGGTTATTTCCCAAGTAACATAAGTCCGAGTGAGTATCTAATTCTCATTCGTAGTCGAAATTGAAAAAGTAAAATCTAGTTCTATATAGAATAGATTTTTTACACTGTTTAGTGGTTAGGTTTAGAAAGAAAATACAGGGGGGGGCGAAGTGATCCAAAAAGAACTTTGTTTGCCTTTTTTATTCTAGGGAGATCATATGAAAAACGTAACCGATTCTGTTGTTTATTTGGGTTACTGGTCATCCGCCGGGAGTTTCGGGTTTAATACCGATATTTTAGCAACAAATCCAATAAATCTAAGTGTAGTGCTTGGTGTATTGATCTTTTTTGGAAAGGGAGTGTGTGCGAGTTGTTTTTTTTTCAAAAAAGGGGCTGGATCCGACCAACTGCACTTTTTTTTGTTATAACAAAAAAAAGTGCATAATCCCGCGAATTACTTCTGAATAATTTCAGAAATCATATGGAAGAACCATAGCATTTCGTGCGTTTTTGGTAAATCAATTTTGATTCTCTATGAACCAATAAAGTAGGTCTAATAGCATGGTTAAAGCGAAAACGTTTGAAATCCGGCGCAGCATGGTACTCTTTCTACCACTACGTTAATACAAGGCTGGTTTTTACTATATATAATTGGAATTTTTTTTCGATATATAACACTCATGTCGATAAACCAATTTGAACCATTTATTGGAAAAAAGGGTGTTTTACCCACTTTTTATCTAATGCTGACGTGATGGGATGACCTATGTATAAAATAATAAGGTAAGAAGATTTTTTGGATTTGACAAAAAAAAGAAACAACTTTGCTGACAATTACATATAC